ATCAATACACCAAGTACTACACTTAGATTTATTAGATTTGTTGCTAAAATATCGGTATTAAACCCGAAACTCCCAGCGGATGGCCAGTGACCAAAGGAAACGAAAGAATCGATTACGTCTTTCATATGCTTTCCTCTTATAGATAGGACCAACAAAATTGAACAGAGTTCTTTTTGTATCACTTCGCCCCCTTTTTGTTTTTGATTGATTTCTTTTTATTAATTTCCTTATTATAAATATGAATAGATTAATTTCATTTTAATAAACAATTTTTCTTTATTATTATTTCAATGGAAATTCCCAAAAATCTATTTATTAGTCCCGAACCTCATGTCAATTACAAAATACCTCGTTTGTTGCAACACTTCCTAAAAGTAAAAAAAAAAGTTTCCATTAAAAACGGGAGAGAAGAAAGCGAGTGTGTCTGCTATGCTAATTACTCATTTTCAAATCACTCCACCCCGGGGTTATTGTCTCAACGAAGAAATGATTGTAGGAGTGAAGTTTTGATATAATTTGGCAAGCCCATGGCAATAAAATAGGAAAATGAAGTATGTATTTTTCACATTTATAGGATTAAACAAAAGGATTCGCAAATAAGAGCGCTAATGCCACGACCAGTCCGTAAATCGTTAAAGCTTCCATAAAAGCCAGACTAAGCAATAAAGTACCTCGTATTTTACCCTCTGCTTCTGGTTGTCTCGCGATACCTTCTACGGCTTGGCCCGCAGCAGTACCTTGACCAACTCCAGGTCCAATAGAGGCAAGTCCTACAGCCAATCCAGCAGCAATAACGGAAGCGGCAGAAATCAGTGGATTCATATTAAGTTCCTCGTACCAAAAAAAAAAAGAAAAAAGAAATGGTTAATGATACAATCAACCAATGAATTATTACTTAAATTATTTCATCACTAAGATCTATCCGAAAAAAAAATAACTAAGAACTCTGAATTGAAATGATAATATTACTGAATCATCAAAACTACTTCGATCTCTCGTTTTTAGTTCCTGCCCACGGAGTCTTTGTAAATCTATAGGGTTCTAGTTCTTTCATTTCCTTCTTTCGAACTATTCCATTCTTTCAACTCTTCACTCTTTCTCTTCTATATACTATGCTTGATGCTTGACTTCGTTTGTTTATTCATTCAATCCACAGTCACGGATAAAACGAAAAGGCTTGCATTGGAATCGATCTAAATTCAGTGGGATGTGAAATAATATATAAGATAGCCCATATATAACTAGTGAACATCTAATATCACATATACATGTGTTTCTTTCATAATGTAAACCATCCATATCTTATATTGAATCGGATTCTAGAATCATTTTTTGAAACATATTCAGGATTGGCTTATAGCCCTTACATATACCCAGCTCGACTTCCCTTACTTTTTTTAGGAATCTTATTTGTTTTGTTTCTATTCCCTTCCTTTTCTTTATCATTATACGCGTGGATATAAGTGGATGGGTTCATCAGTCCAAATCATTACATATCAAGATTTGATTGATCCAATTGAATTGCAATTTATAACAATTTTGGTCAGTCGTTGAATTGAATGAAATCAAATGAAATAGGAACGGTAATATATGTAATATATATAGTTTTTCTTTTTTTTTTTGCTCCTATTCTAGATCGTATATATCGGTATTTGTATATATTATGTTCCCCGAGTAAACTATCTTGAGACGCCCATGAGTTGGGATAAGCTTTTTTTTTGAAATACCATTTCATTTCGAAAGCTAGTCAATGATGACCCTCCATGGATTCACCTATATAAGCTGCAGCTAAAGTTGCAAAAATAAGAGCCTGAATTCCGCTTGTAAATAATCCAAGGAACATGACAGGTATAGGAACCACCGAAGGTACTAAAGAAACAAGAACAACAACTACTAATTCATCAGCTAATATATTCCCGAAAAGTCGAAAACTAAGTGATAAAGGTTTTGTAAAATCTTCTAGGATGTTAATTGGTAAAAGTATTGGAGTTGGTTGAATGTATTTACCGAAATAACCCAATCCCTTTTTGGTAAGACCCGCATAGAAATATGCCACTGACGTAGGTAAAGCTAAAGCAACAGTAGTATTTATATCATTCGTGGGTGCAGCTAACTCTCCGTGCGGTAACTGTATGATTTTCCAGGGTAAAAGAGCACCTGACCAGTTAGAAACAAAAATAAATAGGAACATAGTTCCAATAAAGGGAACCCAAGGGCCATATTCTTCTCCAATTTGAGTTTTGCTCAAGTCTCGAATGAATTCAAGGACATATTCGAAGAAATTCTGACCGTCGGTTGGAATGGTTTGTGGATTCCGAACAGCTATAGTGGCTGAACCTAATAAAATAGCAATTACAACCCAAGAAGTGATAAGTACTTGGGCATGGACTTGGAAACCCCCTATTTGCCAATAAAAATGTTGGCCCACTTCCACATCGGATATATCGTATAACACTTTTAGTGAGTTGATAGAACAGGGTAGAACATTCATATTGCCCTC